ATTAGCAGACAATATATATATGGGTCTACGATGCATTGCCGCTCGAAATCAAGATATTGGGATTGGACTTGTCAATCGATTCATAACCTTTCGGGCACAACCAATATATATTCGAACCCCCTTTACTTGCAAGAGTGCATCTTGGATCTGTCAATTATGTTATGGTCGGAGTCCCACTCACGGCGACCTGGTCGAATTGGGAGAAGCCGTAGGTATTATTGCGGGTCAATCAATTGGGGAACCAGGGACTCAACTAACATTAAGAACTTTTCATACCGGTGGAGTATTCACAGGTGATACTGCCGAACATGTACGAGCTCCTTCTAATGGAAAAATAAAATTCAATGAGGATTTGGTTTATCCCACACGTACCCGTCATGGGCATCCTGCTTTTCTATGTTCTATAGACTTGTATGTAACTATTGAGACTCGGGATATTATCCATAATGTGAATATTCCACCAAAAAGTTTGATTTTAGTTCAAAATGATCAATATGTAGAATCAGAACAAGTGATTGCTGAGATTCGTGCCGGAACGTCTACTTTTCGTTTTAAAGAGAAGGTACGAAAACATATTTATTCTGAATCAGAGGGAGAAATGCACTGGAGTACCGATGTCCACCATGCATCTGAATATATACATGGTAATGTTCATCTATTACCAAAAACAAGTCATTTATGGATATTAGCAGGAGGTCCGCGCGGATCCAGTATAGTGTCTTTTTCACTCCACAAAGATCAAGATCAAATGAATGTTCATTCTTTTTCTTTCGAAGAAAGATATATCTTTGACCTCTCAATGACTAATCATCGAGTAAGACATAAATTGTTGGATACTTCTGGTAAAAAAGATAGGGAAATTCTTGACTATTCAAGACCTGATCGAATCATATCCAATGGTCATTGGAATTTCATATATCCTTCTATTCTCCAAGAAAATTCTGATTTCTTGGCGAAAAAACGAAGAAATAGATTCATTATCCCATTACAATATGATCAAGAACGAGATAAAGAACTAATGCCCTGTTTTGGTATTTCGATTGAAATACCCATAAATGGTATTTTACGTAGAAATAGTATTCTTGCTTATTTTGATGATCCACGATACAGAAGAAATAGTTCAGGAATTACTAAATATGGGACCATAGAGGTAGATTCAATCATAAAAAAAGAGGATTTGATTGAGTATCGAGGAGCAAAAGAATTTAGTCCGAAATACCAGAAAGTAGATCGGTTTTTTTTCATTCTCGAAGAAGTACATATCTTACCCGGATCTTCGTTCATAATGGTCCGGAACAATAGTATCATTGGAGTAGATACACAACTCGCTTTAAATACAAGAAGCCGGGTAGGCGGATTAGTCCGAGTGGAGAGAAAAAAAAAAAGTATTGAACTGAAAATCTTTTCTGGAGATATTCATTTTCCTGGAGAAACAGATAAGATATCCAGGCACAGCGGCATTTTGATACCACCAGAGACGGAAAAAAAAAATTCTAAGAAATCAAAAAAATTGAAAAATTGGATCTATGTCCAACGGATCACACCCACCAAGAAAAAGTATTTTGTTTCGGTTCGGTCCGTAGTCACATATGAAATAGCTGATGGGATAAATTTAGCAACACTTTTCCCTCGGGATCTCTTGCAGGAAAAGGATAATGTCCAACTTAGAGTTGTCAATTATATCCTTTATGGAAATGGCAAGTCAATTCGAGGAATTTATCACACAAGTATTCAATTAGTTCGGGCTTGCTTAGTATTGAATTGGGACCAAGAAAAAAATGGTTCTATAGAAGAGGTTCATGCTTCCTTTGTTGAGGTAAGGACAAATGATCTGATTCGCGATTTCATAAGAATTGAGTTAGTCAAGTCCACTATTTCGTATACCGGAAAAAGGTATGATAGGGCAAGTTCCGTATTGATTTCCGATAATGGATTAGATCGCACCAATATCAATCCTTTTTATTCCAAGGCGAAGATTCAATCACTTACCCAACATCAAGGAACTATTGGTATTGGTACGTTGTTGAATCGAAATAAGGAATGCCAATCTTTGATAATTTTGTCATCATCCAATTGTTCTCGAATTGGTCCATTCAATGGCTCGAAATATAACAATGTGACAAAAGAATCAGATCCCATAATCCAAATTAGGGATTTGCTGGGTCCCTTAGGGACTATTGTCCCTAAAATAGCGAATTTTTTTTCATCTTACTATTTAATAACTCATAATCATATCTTGTTAAAGAAATATTTGCTACTTGACAATTTTAAACAGACTTTCCAAGTACTTAAATACTGTTTAATAGATGAAAATAGGAGGATTTATAATCCCGATCCATGCGGTAACATAATTTTGAATCCATTCCATTTGAATTGGTGCTTTCTCCATCACGATTATTGTGAAGAGACATCTACAATAATTAGCCTTGGACAATTTATTTGTGAAAATGTATGTCTATTCAAATACGAATCACACGTAAAAAAATCTGGTCAAATTTTAATTGTTCATGTTGACTCCTTAGTTATAAGATCAGCTAAACCCTATTTGGCCACTCCAGGAGCAACTGTTCATAGCCATTATGGAGAAATCCTTTACGAAGGAGATACATTAGTTACATTTATATATGAAAAATCGAGATCTGGTGACATAACGCAAGGTCTTCCAAAAGTGGAACAAATCTTAGAAGTGCGTTCGATTGATTCAATATCGATGAACCTAGAAAGGAGAGTTGAAGGTTGGAACGAACGTATACAAAGAATTCTTGGAATCCCCTGGGGATTCTTGATTGGAGCTGAGCTAACCATAGCCCAAAGTCGTATCTCTTTGGTTAATAAGATCCAAAAGGTTTATCGATCCCAGGGGGTACAGATCCATAATAGACATATAGAAATTATTGTACGTCAAGTAACATCAAAAGTGTTGGTTTCAGAAGATGGAATGTCTAATGTTTTTTTACCTGGAGAATTAATCGGCTTTTTGCGAGCGGAACGAGCAGGGCGTGCTTTGGACGAAGCGATCTGTTATCGGGCAATCTTATTGGGAATAACGAGGGCATCTCTAAATACTCAAAGTTTCATATCCGAAGCAAGTTTTCAAGAAACCGCTCGAGTTTTAGCAAAAGCTGCTCTACGAGGTCGTATTGATTGGTTGAAAGGCCTGAAAGAGAACGTTGTTCTGGGGGGGATTATACCTGTTGGTACCGGATTCCAAAAATTAGTACATCCTTCAAGGCAAGACAAGAACATTCATTTGGAAATCAAAAGAAAGAATCTATTCGAGTTGGAAATAAGAGATATTTTGTTACACCATAGAGAATTATTTTGTTCTTACGTCCAAAACAATTTCCATGAGACAAATTTCCATGAGACATCAGAACAATCATTTACGCGATTTAATGATTCCTAAGAGCAGATTCTTTCCTTTCACTTTAACTATCTTTCAATTATCTGGTCCGATTATTGATTTGGTAAAAAATAAAATAAGTAATTAAATTGGTAATAAATAAAATAAGTAATTAAAAGAAATTAATGGTTTGGGTCGTGTATCAACGGTCAATCCCCCGTAGAAGGTTCCATCGGAACAATTATTTATTTCAGGGTACCTCGTCTCTTTGTTAAAAAAAAGGAAGTCTGGGGAAAAATGACAAGAAGATATTGGAACATCAATTTGGAAGAGATGATGGAAGCAGGAGTTCATTTTGGTCATGGTACTAAGAAATGGAATCCTAGAATGGCCCCTTACATCTCTGCAAAGCGTAAAGGTATTCATATTACAAATCTCACTAGAACTGCTCGTTTTTTATCAGAAACCTGTGATTTAGTTTTTGATGCAGCAAGTAGGGGAAAAAACTTCTTAATCGTTGGTACAAAAAATAAAGCAGCGGATTCAGTAGCATCAGCTGCAATAAGGGCTCGGTGTCATTATGTTAATAAAAAATGGCTTGGTGGTATGTTAACGAATTGGTCCACTACGGAAACGAGACTTCACAAGTTCAGGGACTTAAGAGCAGAACAAAAGATGGGGAAACTCAACTGTCTCTCCAAAAGAGATGCAGCAATGTTGAAGAGAAAATTATCTACCTTGCAAACATATCTCGGTGGGATCAAATATATGACGGGGTTGCCTGATATTGTGATCATCGTTGATCAGCAAGAAGAATATACGGCTCTTCGAGAATGTGTCATTTTGGGGATTCCGACAATTTGTTTAATCGATACAAATTGTGACCCAGATCTCGCAGATATTTCGATTCCAGCAAACGATGACGCTATAGCTTCAATCCGATTGATTCTTAACAAATTAGTATCTGCAATTTGTGAGGGTCGTTCTAGCTATATAAGAAATCGTTGATTATCATTAAGAATAATATTAAGAATAATAAGATTTGTTAATTATTTGGCAACTCCATAGATTTATTGGATCGGTTACTATTTTTGAATTTTAAAAAAGAGATAAAAAAAGTACTGGGGATATTGATATTATGTTATGATGTTATGTAATTTCTTGGTATCGTAAATAAAATATACGATTAATGATTCAAGTTAGTGAGTTGATAAATAGATGGTTGAATCAAAATAATTCCTTTTTTGAAGTTCAATTTCTGTCAGAGGACAATATGAATGTTATACCATGTTCCATTAAAACACTCAAAGGGTTATACGATATATCGGGTGTAGAAGTAGGCCAACATTTCTATTGGCAAATAGGAGGTTTACAAATACATGCCCAAGTACTTATCACTTCTTGGGTCGTAATTGCTATCTTATTAGGTTCAGTCATCATAGCTGTTCGGAATCCACAAACCATTCCGACCGACGGTCAGAATTTCTTCGAATATGTCCTTGAATTTATTCGAGATTTGAGCAAAACTCAGATTGGAGAAGAATATGGTCCTTGGGTTCCCTTTATTGGAACTATGTTCTTATTTATTTTTGTTTCTAACTGGTCAGGTGCTCTTTTACCTTGGAAAATCATACAATTACCTCATGGGGAGTTAGCTGCGCCTACGAATGATATAAATACTACTGTTGCTTTAGCTTTACCCACGTCAGCGGCATATTTTTATGCGGGTCTTAGCAAAAAAGGATTGGGTTATTTCGGGAAATACATTCAACCAACCCCAATACTTTTACCAATTAACATCCTAGAAGATTTCACAAAACCTTTATCTCTTAGTTTTCGACTTTTCGGGAATATATTGGCTGATGAATTAGTAGTTGTTGTTCTTGTTTCTTTAGTCCCTTCAGTAGTTCCTATACCTGTTATGCTTCTTGGATTATTTACAAGTGGTATTCAAGCTCTTATTTTTGCAACGTTAGCCGCGGCTTATATAGGTGAATCCATGGAGGGTCATCATTGACTAGTTTTCGAAATAGTCTTTTTTAAGCTTATCCCAATTCATGCATGATTCAAGATAATCCACTTGGTTGGGGAACATAATAGATACAAATACAAATATGTATGAATATACGACCTAGAGTCGTAGGAAAAAAGATAGACGATATTGCGGAATTGTAAAAAAAAAAGATGGGTTGGGGGGGTCACACTAGATGTATGTAATCTCTATAAGTCCAGCCCCTGTGTCTGTTTCGAGGAATGATTCTAGAATCCGATTCAATATAAAATGTGGGTGGTTTACGTTATGGAAGAAACAAATGTATATGTGATATTAGATATTTACTAGTTATATAGGACTATTCCTAATATATATATATATTATTATATACCCTATATATATATATATATATTATTGATTGATTTGATTGCGGTTCACTGCATTTATATAGTTCCAATATAAGTCCTTCTGTTTCGTCTGTGATTGTGGATTGAATGAAATGCAAAAAAGAGATGAACTCAAGGATAGTATCTAGAAGAAAAAAGAAAGGAAAGAAGAATTGAATGAAAGAATGGTTCGAAACAAAGAAATGCAATAACTAGAACCGTATACATATGTATTTACAAAAACTCCATTATGGGTAGAAACTCAAAATGAGATATCGAAATAGTTCTGACGATTCAGTAATATTATCATTTCAATTCGGAGTTTTTAGTTATTTCGACCCGATAGATCTTAATCAGATAGATCTTAATGATAAAATCTTAATGAAAAAAAACTGATAAAAAAAATGAAGTAAAAATTCATTGGTTGATTGTATCATTAACCATTTTTTTTTGGTGCGAGGAACTTACCATGAATCCACTGATTTCTGCTGCTTCCGTTATTGCTGCTGGATTGGCCGTAGGGCTTGCTTCTATTGGACCTGGAGTTGGTCAAGGTACTGCTGCAGGTCAAGCTGTAGAAGGTATTGCGAGACAACCAGAAGCAGAGGGTAAAATACGAGGTACTTTATTGCTTAGTCTAGCTTTTATGGAAGCTTTAACAATTTATGGACTGGTCGTGGCGTTAGCGCTTTTGTTTGCGAATCCTTTTGTTTAATCCTAGAAATGTAAAAAAGTACCTTACATACTATACTTTTTTTCTTATTTTTTTAATTTAACTCGCTATACTTTTTTCTTATTTTATTAACTCAGAATTGCTGTTTGCTTCTTCTAATTATATCAACGCTTTACTCCTACAATTATTTATTTGTTGAGACAATACCCCAGGAAAGGAAGGACTGTTTTGAGGATGAGTAATTACTGGATCCGCTCGTTTTCTTCCTTCGCGTACTTAGTTTAGTACAATGGAACCCTTTTTTTTACTTTTTTTAGGAATCGTTTCAACAAACGAGATATTTCACAATTGACATGAGACCCAAGACTTAACCTAATAAGTATTTTATTGGATTGGAAACTTCAAGTAAGAAATTTCAAAATTATCAAATTAAATTACTAGATTTAATCTACTCCCATTAAAAAAAAAAAAAATGGAAATAAAATTTATATAAAAAAAAGAAATCGATCAAAAAAGAGACGACGAAGTGATACAAAAAGAACTCTGTTCTTTGTTAGTCCTATCTATAAGAGGAGAGCATATGAAAAATGTAACCGATTCTTTCCTTTCCTTGGGTCACTGGCCATCCGCCGGGAGTTTCGGGTTTAATACCGATATTTTAGCAACAAATCCAATAAATCTAAGTGTAGTGCTTGGTGTATTGATTTTTTTTGGAAAGGGAGTGTGTGCGAGTTGTGTATTTCAAAAATAGGTTGGATCCATCCGACTGCACTTTATTTATGGTATTTTATTCATTTTATAGGATAAATAGGAAAAAAAGTGAACGATCTCAACGAATTATTTCTGAATAAATTAAGAAATCATATGTAAGAACCATAGCATTTCGTGACTTATTGGTAAATTTGATTCTCTATCAACCAATAATGTGAGACCATTAACATGGTTAAAGCTAAACTGTTTGAAGTCCAGGCAAAACATGGTACTCTTTCTACCGGTACTAACGTACCGAAATGGTTTAAAAATGAATAGTTGGTAATTTATCTGATATAGAACACTCATATCGATAAAATGATTTGAACCATTTATTAAAAAAACGGGCATCTTG